TCCTGAAGGATCCATAGGCCATCATGAGGAAGCACTTCTTCTATAGGAAGCTTTATTTTTACATAGAAAAAAATTCGCTCAAAAAAGATACCAGAAGATGTTAATCGTAAATGAGAAGATTGGTTGCAGAGAAAAAGTAAGACGGATTCATATTCACAAACATGAGAATTATACAGAAACAAAAAAAATCTTGGATTACTCTTTGAAAAAATAGAAATATAGTTATTTTGAAATTTTTTTGGAATAAAAAAACTATTACAATTATAATACTCTTGAAGAAAAAGCCCTAATAAATGCAAAGAAGAGGCATCTTTTACCCAATATCGAAGGGTTTGAACTAAGATTTGCAGATGAATCGGATAGGGTATTAGTACATCTGAAGCATACGTTAAATGTGTAAATTTTTCCTCTAAAAAAGGAAATATTGACTGAATTGATCGTAAATTATAATACTTTATGACTTCGCGACCCGGTAAGGAAGATGTTACTCGTAGGGCAAATGGCATTTCCACAATGCCGACAAACCCCTCTGATATCATTTGATAATACAAATTCTCATTGAACCCAAAAACTTGATTTTGGTTAGAATCTTTATGGGAAATAATCAAATGATTCGTTTGATACATTCGAAAAATTAAACGTTTTATAACCAGTAAACTATAATGATTGTGAGAACTCAAATTTTTTAAATTTTTTAATAAGTTCCATCTAGTTAAACCACGATCACGAACAAATGCATACATATACTCCCGAAAGATAAGTGGGTATAGGAGTTGATATTTCCCGGATCTATCTAGCTCTAAAAATTCTGGATATTTCGTCATTTTAATTTTTTTTTACCGAAAATAGAATCGGATCTATTGGGTTATCAAATGATAACATAGTACGATAGAGTCAAAACAAGGTATTATCTTAAAAATAATAATAGGATACCTCGGAAAAAGATACGATTAAAAAACGGACTCTTGATCCTCCGTTTTTTCAACCAAGAGGTTTATGTTCGGATAACAAGATGGTAAGAAATCCTTTATTTTTTCAATCCAATCGCTCTTTTGATTAAAAAAAGATTTCTTTATCAATATACTGCCTTCTTCATACACATTTATTTCTACTACATATACATAATGGAGATAGCTAATAGTTAGGATTCAAAACAAATTGATAATACGCTCATGGTAAAAGTATTCCCCGCGTCAAGGACTAATATAGTTTTAACGTCTAATTAGATCGGGTAATCATTCAAAAATTAAGAACAGGAGCTCGTTACTTTTTCTTTTCCTATAATTGGAACCTATAGTTAGGATCTATCCATTTACTTAGTCGACCTAACTCTCAATTTAGTTTTAATTTCTTTGCTTGTTAATGTTAAATTAAGCAAGGTTTCACCCTATCCCCATAACAGTAAGAACAAAATATTCTTAGAATTCTTTATTTATACGACATGCTGTTTTTTCCAGTCATTTTTTTCAAGATCAGTCGTGGTCTTACAAACTCTACCGATGGTATAGACGAATCACTTGCTTCATACAAACGTGTAAAAGATGCTAGCCGCACTTAAAAGCCGAGTACTCTACCGTTGAGTTAGCAACCCGAACTCAAAAAATGAGTATGTCGTGTATAGATACAATAGGAATCCCAATAAAAAAAGAGATAAAATAGTACGACGCAATCAAAAAATTTAAAAAAGATAAAACAAACATAAAAAAATATAGAATAAATTTTGAACATAATAAAGATAAACCGAAGAGCGGGGAGAAATGGAGCAATTTCTCCCCGCTCAGATTATATTTATTTGAGACATTATTGTCAATAGAAATGGGAATGTTGAGAAAAAAATACAATAAAAAAAATTAAAATTTGTGAATTTACTAAAATCAAAAACTAAAGGTTTATTTTAGATTTATTTTTATATTAGATTGACACTACATTATAGAAGTGACATAAAAATATTAAAGCATTTACAAATAAATTAACCAAATCGAAAAGAAAAACCCCGTTTTATTCAATTAATATCAATCTAAGTAAAAAAGAAAGGATTAAGCCGTTACTTTTTTGTTCATAGAATTCCACTGAAGAATTCCCAGAACAGTCTACTTTTTTGGTTATAAAAGATGACACTATCCGGGAACAATAAGAAATATTATATAAAAGGAAAACTCTCTACTGGAGAAAAAATGGAAAATATTAGACAAAACTCTATAAAAATTGGCCACACCTTCTTTATTTTAATCTCCTTCTTGTTGTAGAGACAAGAGTTTTTCCCTGTTTTAAAACCCTTTATCTTTCTTTGCCTTGAATCATTGGGTTTAGACATTACGATTTTTTATCCTTTTAATCAAAATGGCTGCAACATACCTTTTTTTGTGATTTCTTTGTATCACCGAATCCTACTAAAGGTTAATTCTTGTGTAATAGACTTTTTATTTGATTGAAAGGTTTTTACAAATTCCAACAAATTTGAATTTACGGGGTACTTGAATTGGCCCTTTTGGATTTCCATATAGAAAATATACTTAACAAAGTAATCCTAAATTATTAATTTTTATATAAATATATATACACATATAAACTAAAGAAAATATAATAAAATAAAAATATCTACTAAATAATATATTTAGATATATTAATTTAGTAATTAAATATAATAGTACTGCAATTCTAAAGAAGTATATTTGGAATCCGCGTCATAAAATAACAGGGTATTTACTCGATCTTTATAAGATAAATTCAACAATTTCACATGTTATTCTTCGAATATTAAACTAAGAATGAGTTTATCAATTTTATAAATGGATAACAATTTAATTCGTGGGTTATTTGCACTCTATTAAATTTGTGAAAAAAGATATTATTCATAGAAGACTCATAAAAAAGAAGAATAATAATTTTTTTTTTACTGTTAAACAGAAGATCATTCAAAAAAAATCAAACGTTTTTCTTATTTCTTTTGATACTGTTAAACAGAAGATCATTCAAAAAAAATCAAACGTTTTTCTTATTTCTTTTGATATAGATGGAGTAAGCCTATAGTAATTTTTAACTATCTTGAGTATGTATACAGATACACACTGGGACGGAAGGATTCGAACCTCCGAATACCGGGATCAAAACCCGTTGCCTTACCACTTGGCGACGCCCCATGACACAAATAAAGACTAAGATTGGTACTAGTTGTTCGTCAACTTGAGTCTAACTATGCATAAAATAAATTAGATTGTTGAAAGAATTTTTCTATGTATAAATATAGAATTAAACTAAGGAATTTATTGATCATTACATCTAATTCAATTAAGATATTATATGAAAGTATGATTTATTCTATTTACTTTTGATTTTCGAATCAAAGTGGAAGAATTTTTGATTGGGCAAGTTAAAATCAAAGAAGGGTTTTTTGTATATCCACTTTATTTCTTTAACCTTCTATAAATAATGCAACTTATTAATAACTCAATCAAAATAAATATAATTACCCTCAAGAACAAAACGTTTGTTATGCTTAATATATTAAGTTTGCCCTGTAGCTGTCTTAATTCTACCCTTTTTTTAAATAGTTTTTTCGCCGCCAAATTGCCCGAAGCCTACGCTTTTTTAAATCCAGTCGTAGATGTTATGCCTGTAATACCTCTTTTCTTTTTTCTCTTAGCTTTTGTTTGGCAAGCTACTGTAAGTTTTCGATAATATTATTATTTAAATACCTTTTTTTTTAGTATTTACTACCGCCCTAGACAAATTCATGTTTTATTGTAAAAAATTTATAATAATCAATAAGATCCTATAAATCTTACAGTATGAAACCTTGATTGAAATAGTTCAATTATTGTATAAAAAGTTCACAACACCACATTTGACTTCATTATTATGCCCTTTTTCCAGCGAAGACCTCTTCCAAAATGTATAATTGTGGGTATAAGAGGTTTTTTCTTAATTTGGTGACAATTTTAAAAAATATATCTTAAAATATAATAAAATACGGAAGCTAAAATACAAATATCCACATGGAAGATCTACTCTCTTTATTTTTCCTAAAAAAAAACTTTTGGAGATTCTGTAATGCTTACTCTAAAACTATTTGTTTACACAGTAGTGATATTCTTTGTCTCTTTATTCATCTTCGGATTCCTATCTAATGATCCGGGACGTAATCCTGGACGTGAATAATAAAAAAGAAATAAGGTTTGTTTTTCTTGCTCGATTTTAAAATGTTATTTAGTAGTATTTTATAACTTTCACATTTTTAATTTAACTAGTAAAAAAAGGAAATCAAAAGTTATCAATGAAAACGGAAAGAGAGGGATTCGAACCCTCGGTACGAAAAACTCGTACAACGGATTAGCAATCCGACGCTTTAGTCCACTCAGCCATCTCTCCCTAATGCACAAAATAAAGTACAATAAATTAAATAAAAGTCAATATAGGGCTTCAAAAAATACTTTTATTTAATTTATCCGTAATTTATCTGTAGAAAATGTATAAAAAAAATTAATAATAATAAATAAAATAAATAAAAAAGTACTTTTTTATTTTGTACAAAAAACAGGAATTTCCCCGGCCTGGCCAGTACCTAGCTGGGCCAGGTCTCTTTTGTTCCAATGACTAAAATTAAATAAAAAGGGTTCTTCTTCTAACGTAAGATAGGAAAAGAAGGGAACTGTGAATTCTTGTTCACCGCATTTTTATGTTACGACTTAAATATTTTTGTCAAGCCATATCCGATAAAAACTTCTAAGCAAAAAACTTGGGATAAAATTTGGTCCTAATCTCATTACGTCTTCTCGTTTACGCTCTAATTTTCCGGATTCCTTCGTATCTTTTGATTACCAACAAATATCTTGTTCGACAAAAAGTAGATTTATACATAATAATCGGATTGTAGCGGGTATAGTTTAGTGGTAAAAGTGTGATTCGTTCTATTAAGCCCTTAATGGTTAAGGGGTCCCCCGGGGTTGATTTATATGCCATTCCGATCAAAAACTTTATCTCGTAAAAAGGATTTACTCCTT